TCATATTCGACTTAGTATTCTACTAAGATTCACTTAGAATACCTATATATAGGTATACATTGTATACATTTTTTCTTTTATTTTTATTTATTATTATTTTATTAATAGTAAATTATTAAAAGACTTTTTACTTATATATTCTATCTTATATATTCTACTTATATATTCTCTCATATCTTTTTTAGAATTATATATTCTATAATAAATTAAATAGAATTTTCTAAAGTTCTCATTCGAACATTAAATTTCTATATATTTTCAATCAAAAAAACCTTTTGTATCACAACAAATCCAAGAAACCCATCGCTTGAATGCAGAAACAAATCAAATTAATCTATTAATCTATGGAACAGGTATAAATAGATCGACAGCTAAGATCCCATTACCTCAGATGGGATTCTAGTTATTTGATACACTCTTGTCAATATGAATGTGAATATATTGAGTTGAGAAATAAAGATACACTGAAGAAAACAAAAGAATTAATTGAAATGAAATTTCAATAAAAAGAAATTCAATAAAATACTAAAACTTAATAAATTACTAAAATTCAAATTAAATAGAAATTCCATAAAAAAAAATAGATATTTATGATATCGATTTTTGTCGTTATGTTAGAGTTAGGTTAGCATTCTATTTCCATAGCTATTCTATTTGTACACCTATAATAAAAATAAAATAAGAATAGAAAAAGTGGGGAAAAAAGAAAAAAAGGTATCAATATAGTATGATATAGAACAAGATAGAACAAGAGAAGGGGGTATAATAGAGAAAAAGGTTCTGGTTCTATATGTATATATTATGAATTACATGAATTAACCCTACCTGCATTTCATTAAGGCGAAGTTCCGCAAAAACCCCTACGTTACTTAAACTTAAAATATTCTGAAAAGTTCCTGTACCTTTTTCAAGGACATATAGAATAGCAGTAGCATTTTAATAGGTTTTATTTTTTATCGGATGATAAAAAACCACTTACTGTTCCAAGATCTCTTCCTTCTCTTCGGCATCGAACATCAATTGCAAGGATTCGATAAACGGATCATTGGGGTAGAGGTAGAACCCCCCCGTGGAAACGTATAAGAAGTTTTCTCCTCCTACGTCTCGAGAAAAATCATTCTAAATTCTGTATTATGTATAGAATTCGGGTGTCAATTAGATCCATAAAATCATCAAATCAATTAAACTATGATTAAAATCTTTTTTTTTTTTTTTTTGTAAACAACAAAAAAAAATTATCTGTACTTTCTTAACTCAAGTTGGATAACTTTAACATAGGTCAAAGGAAATCCTTTAAGCATTTCATTTATTGAGTGATCTCTAATCCCCTTTCTTTTTGTTTCTATTAGAATGTAGTTTGATTCTTCATTCTGATGAAATTGTTGAGACAATCGAAAACGGTATTTCCTTGTTCCAGGATCCTTTATCTTTTCCTTGAATCGTTGGGTTTAGAAATTACTTCGGTGATCTTTAATCCTTTCAAACTGGCAGCAACATACTACTTTTTTTGATTTCTTTCTTTCTATCAAACAAAGAATCAGATTAACGGTTGATTATTGCACGATACACTTTCTTTTTGAACTTTTAAAATTTTTAATCAACAAAATTTGGTCAATTCTAAAAAACTTTATTCTTGGATTTGAAACTTGTTCGAATTCGATCCTTTCTATTTCGATATAGAAAATAGACTTACGAAGTTCTTTCAACTTAGTGATTAGGACTAACCCTAGATTCTTGCACCTAAGAAAAAAATAAATACTTTCTACTCGAGCTTCATCATGTACTATTTACTCTATAACCCAACAAAAAGTGAAAGTTCGAGTATATAAATATAACAGAACAAATGATATCGAGCTAGGAGCACTCTCATTCCTAGATATATCCATATATCTATATATTATTGTTATAATATGTTTAGAATATAGATATAGTCTAACTATTAAAATTATTGTTATATTATGTATTATGTTAGAATATAGAATATTCGAAATATTAAAAACATATAATTAGAATATTATTTAATAAGATTCTATATATATATATTATATATATTTATTATCTTAATATACTTTTAATATACTTAATATTATTTATTAAAAATTGAATTTCTTTTTATTTATTTTTTTTAATTAATATTATTATCATTTAATTTCTTATGAGGGTATATAGAATTTGAATATTATTAGGGTAGACTAAGATAGATGTAAGAATCCACAGTTGATCATGTCCTTCAAGTCGCACGTTGCTTTCTACCATATCGTTTGAAACGAAGTTTTACTCTAACATTCCTTGAGTTTTGAGATAGTATCTAATTGATTCGATTATGGAATCGTAAATAGTCATTGGTTCAACCGATACATAGAAATCTCAAATTTGAATTTCTATTGGAAAATTTCTGAAAAAGTGTCAGAAAGAATTCAATTGAATCCCATATTTTATTGTATGAATATTTTGTTATTTACAATTCGAATATTCCAAGAAATAAGACAAAAAAAAAGAAATAAGTTCTTTTTGAGTCTTCAAGTGAGTACCTAGGACGCATTTGCCTATCTCCCATTTGTTCGAGTCCCGCGGACTCCTAAAAAATCATTAAAGGGAAAATTGGAAATTGTTTTTTTATTGTTTCATACTGAGTGCTAAAATCAGTATCGAAATACTAGAAGATCATCTTATTTATCAGATACACTAAAGAAGTATCGTTGGAATTGATTTTGGATATTCTATCTTATATGTTGCAATTCAAATTAACTTAAGTGAAATTAATAAATGAGCAATTTTTTTTTACATTCCCAAAACGCAAACAAAGCAAAGGTGTTAATAAAATGCTCAAAATATATACATAGAAGCAGTTCTTCATTTTATGAGTAGTTTATTTGACTTTCTTTCGAAAATTTTTTCGAAAGTCAAAGTAAAGTGACATAGGATACAACCTTGTCGAAATTCTTAGATAGATTTAGAATTTTTCATTAAAGCCAAAGACAAAATATAGAAAAATTTTTTTAGTAAAAAAAAACAAAGAAAACGTATGTGTTTTCTTTGTTTGTTAATGATTAATGAAATTTTAATAGTCGCAGACATTGACATTGCTTTTTTCAATTATTCATTAACTCCTATCTACTCCCCCCATTTTGCAGGGGATGATGAATAAAAAATCAAATTAAGAAAGGATTCTTTTTTTTTATTTGATAGATTATATAGAATATCTGGGACGGAAGGATTCGAACCTCCGAATAGCGGGACCAAAACCCGTTGCCTTACCACTTGGCCACGCCCCATTGAAATTTTTATTCAACACTAATAAAAAGTAATATTGATATTGGTTCTTCGTCAATTCCCATCCAAATATCTAGGAAATATATTATCGTCTTGTTCGGATTTTCATGTGTGTAGATATAGAATTAAACTGAATTTATTGATCATAATATAAAATTCAATTAAGATATTGTATAAAAATATGATTTCCTCTATTCTTTTTTGATTTGAGAATTGAGAATTGAAGGATTTTTGATTGGGTGAGTTTAATAACAATAAATTTAAAAATTTAATAAAAATTGAATTTGAATAAAAATAAAGAAGGGTTCTTTGGTCTACCTTACTTTCTTTTTGATCAATTTTTATATCAATAACATATTAATAACTTAGTCATCAATCAAAATACAATTATCTTCAAGAACAAAATGTTTGTTATGCTTAATACTTTTAGTTTAATTTATATCTGTCTTAACTCTGCCCTTTATTCAAGCAATTTTGTCTTCACAAAATTGCCTGAAGCCTACGCTTTTTTGAATCCAATCGTAGATGTTATGCCAGTAATCCCTGTACTCTTTCTTCTATTAGCCTTTGTTTGGCAAGCTGCTGTAAGTTTTCGATGAGATTTTAATACTGTCCTAGAATAATTCATGATTTACTCGAGAAAAAAATTCAAAAATTATAGTAATTGATAAGATCAGATAAGTCTTATACTCTAAGCTCTTAATTAAAACATTAAAGTTTTTGTATAAACGCGAGAATTCTGGATCACCCTCATTTCTCTCATTCTTAACTTTTTTTCATTACAGATTCTATTAGAGTCCTAATTGTAGTTCGGAAAAAAAATTATAAGAAAGAATCGACTCTTATTCCAAATGAATTTCGAAAAATTCATTTCTATTTCTAGAAATCACTTCCTTTCTTGGTGTTAAAATAGAAAATGTGGTATAAAAATAGAGAATCTATTTTTTTTACAAACCAAAACAAAAAAGATCTTGGAGATTTTCTAATGCTTACTCTTAAACTCTTTGTTTACACAGTAGTTATATTCTTTGTTTCGCTCTTCATCTTTGGGTTTTTATCTAATGATCCTGGGCGTAATCCTGGACGTGAAGAATAGAATAAAAATTCTAAGGGTTTTGTTGATTTTAAAATGTTCTTAGCATGTTATTTATTTTTCTCTAGTCTTTATCTATTCTACATCTAGATTTGAATCTAGATTTTCGTTTTAAATTAATATTTAAAATCGAATTTGAAATAGAAATATTAATATAGAAATAAAAAATAAAAAGAAAAATTAGAAATAAATATTAATAAATAATAAATGAATATTAAATAGAAATATTCAAATTATTAATTTATTTAATTAATTTATATTAATAGTTGAAATAGAAATTTAATAGAAAATGAAAAAATTAAATAGAATATTGAAATACGAAATAAAGCAAAAAGATTTTCGAAATTTGAAAGAAAAGATAAAAAAAAATTCAAGTCATCACTGGAACCGGAAAGAGAGGGATTCGAACCCTCGGTACGAATAATTCGTACAACGGATTAGCAATCCGACGCTTTAGTCCACTCAGCCATCTCTCCCGATTGAAAAAGGATAATTATTGTGTTACATTACAGAGCAAGTAGTTACATTATACAACAAGTAAGGCTTGACAAAAAAAGGCTTTTCCCCTCTCTTTATTACTTTAGATAATCCTAATTTCATAATTCCTTTTTTTTATTATATAAATTCGAATTCG